TCTGAACGGTAATAAATACCGGGGCTTTGCAATATTTGATTGATTACAATTCTGTATATTCCACTTACTAGAGAGGTTCCCAGGGAATTCATTAGAGGAATATTTCCAATAAATACGGTTTGTTCTTGCATATCTCTACCGGTTTTCCAAATTAATCCCGCGGATACATATAATTCAGAAGAGTATGTGAGTGATTCATACACAGCATCTCTTTCTTTTATCAAGGGCTCTGCCAATTGATATGTTGCCACAAATAATTGAAATTCAATTTCTTGATCTGTATCTTCAATTTTTGGAAACTTATGAAGTTCTTCCATCAAGCCTTGATCAATGAACCTAAAAAATCCGTCAAATTGTATCTGACTAAACCCTGGTATTGTATACATTCCCTCATTTCCATCCCGGAACATCTTAAGTTTTCCGTTTATCGAAAAAATCCAACTATTGGCTCACTCTTCGTTGAACCATATAGATTGATCTAGCAACGATGGAATGTATATTTTGCTCATTTGAACAACATGAAATTTTATCCAACCCCATATACATATATATATGTACTAAATACGTATGAACGGAGGAATAAAAAAAAAATGTGACTCAAATTCGAATTTGCGACAGATACAAATGGAAATGAATTGATAAAACATTCCTGGAAACAAAATTCTGCCACTTAGACTTATGGAGTCTTGTATAGAATATCAAAATAGATCCAATTTCTACCTTATGATATTACGATCAGATTGGGTACCATAAATGGATTCGGAATTGAATCTGTTCTCTATGAGTGAGATAAAGACAGAATAATCAGGAACCGTCTAGAGTTGACTTTGATTTTAGCACTTAATTTATTTCATCGATTCCGTTGTTCAAAAAACGATTCGCAGAGAGAAAAGATATTTCTACCCGTTTGTTAATTAGTAGAATACGATTGAAGTGCGTAAGAGAAGTCATATTTATTAAGTACATGCAGATATAACTATCTAGCTATCCGTATATCCTATCTTTTATCGAAGTTCCCTTGAGGCAACATAGGTCGTGCTATATCCAAATTTCGATTTTATATTCAATATATTCAATGAAAAATGCAAGCACGACGATTTCCTAATAGGAATATGTAGATAAGATACCTGACTAGGTATCCGTGTAAGAATTTCTGTTCTGGGGTTTACATATACACATAATTGTTGTTATAATTGAAATTGAAAAGGATTAATTATGGAAAAGAATTGAGACTGATTAGTCGTATATCAATTTGATCTCCTTATGTCATTAAGGAAACCAAATTGGAGATCAAAATCCAAGAACCATTCATGAATTCACAGTCATTAATGCTTCCAATTTGCTCTGAATTTTGGATTCTGTGACTGGAAATCCATTTTTCTCTTTCAATAGAAAAAAAGGGGAAAGCTTTTATTTAGGTGTTGTGTGTTTTGAAATACAATCAATCTAAGAGAACAACAGGACCCAATCAAAAAAAAGAAATGGTTCAGCAATTCCCCAGAATATTTCCATCTATATCTATTTTGTATCGTTTTGGCGGCATGGCCGAGTGGTAAGGCGGGGGACTGCAAATCCTTTCTCCCCAGTTCAAATCCGGGTGTCGCCTGATTAACAAAAGACTCGGAATTTCTTACCCTACTAAACTAATAGAACTCACAAAATTCTTGCCTGGCAGAAGCAGAGGTAAGGGGCGGGGACTGTCGATACCCAATTTTAAGAATCGGGGGGTTGACTTTCAATTATTTCTTCAAAAATCGGGGTGTGACCCAAACCTGTACCATACCAATATGAATTACCAATATAAATAAAGAAATACTCACTTAATTACGGATTCCTGATGCGTTCAGGCCATTGATTTGATTTATCAATCGAATCAAATCCATAGTAAGATTCAATTGTGAGATTCAGAACTACGAAAGTCAGGGACCGTAAATCCGTGTATCCAAAAGAAGGTTCCTAAGAGACTGTAAATCCTTGCTCCTAGGATCCAAGAAGGGGTTATAGGAAGGACTATAAATACTTCCTAATTACCTTACCCTACTAGTGTTTACTGACTGAGTCTTGAAGTAGATTGGGTAGGCTGGGGGGGAATCCAATTAGGAGTTGTGGAAAGAACTGAAGATACTTTGTATCCATACAAACTCATGAGAGTCTCTGAGTGCTCAGGTTTTCAATTAATATTGTATGGGTGATTGGCTTTTATAGAATAAAAGTGGAAAAAAGTGCTTTCGTTGGGGTAACCCCGCTAAGAATGTAATCCAAGAATGGAATAGGGTGTCTTCCAATTGTTTCACATTTCACAGAAGTAGAGACAGTAAGGCTTAGATGGGAAATTAGGAGTATGTGATAGATAGTTATATATCTTGATGGTATATTTTTTTTTTTTCTGCTTTTTGTTTATGAAAGGCAACAGTAGGTCTTACTATTCCTACATATTCCATTAGTCACATTCCCTTGAGACTTCCAAGGGGCAACTGTGTATCTTGCTTGTACTTAGTGC